TACTTTTTTGCAGATCGAAGTAAAAAGTAAGAAATTCGAATATTTTGTCTATTTACTTGAATTTCTTTTTATTCGTCTGTCAGATTATTTAATATTGTATTGAATTTATTTAATAATAAGAAGAAGCTTTAAGTGAAAGTTTCTTTCTCACATACATTAATTGCCGGTAAAATATCGTATGCATCGATATGAAAAGAAAATATTTGATACGCGAAGACATGATTTAATGGATTTTTTTATTTTTCTATAAAATATATGATATCTTATAGAAATAATAGAAATATAAATTGATCTTTTTTCTTGTGTTCGGAAAAAAAAGATGTTTAAAATAAAAATGACTTGTTTATTCGAACTTGGAATAAGCCCTTCTGCGTGAATAAAGGGCATAACAATTTATTCCTATGGAACCTCTAGGAACAAGAAAATTGAATTGAAAATATCGACAGATTCTTACGGCGTACAAAGCAAAGAAGTATTAAAAACAAAAAAAAAAGCACTGTTCGAATTTCATCTCTGTCAAATTTTAATATCAGAATAGTAGATATAGTTATGATTCAATGGGTTAGGTCCACTTACTTTTTTTTTTATAATCTTTCCTTTTTTTTTTGAAAAGAATAATGTGTTCCACTTTCTAACTAGAATTACATTACTATGTTCGAATTCATTAGAATGATAACGATAACTTCTTAGAATTAGAATTCATAATTCCATTTTCTAATGAAATTCTACGATTCCTTAGTTTTTTTTATTACAAATAAATAGAAACTTATTACAAATATCAACAATATCTCTATTATTCCTTAAAATATGAATACTACTTCTTTGAAAAAAAAAAAAGTAAAAAGCCCCTTATCGGATTTGAACCGATGACTTACGCCTTACCATGGCGTTACTCTACCACTGAGTTAAAAGGGCCCCGTTTGCTTCAATTCCTAAATAAGGAACTAGCCAGTCAATATGACTAGTACATCTATTTGTTACTGCATATACTTATTATGTAGATGGGATTAGAATATATGTACATAGATATATTTTATTCGCATAGCGACTCATTAAGGAAGAAAAAATTGGATTTACCTAGTGAATAGAGTATAGTTAAAAAAAAAAATAGTTTATTAATATTGGATTTGATCAATAGAATGAATTATTTCAAAACCGATTCTTGAAGTCACCCTCATCATAACACGAAATTCATTTCATTGATACATGTACCCACCAATTCAAATATTTCATCGAATCATTGATAAATGGATTCAATTTGTACTGTTCCTCAATCAAATTCTTATTGATTGAAAAAAAAAAGATTTCAATAACTTGTTGATCCCTATCCTTCTTACCCGATTTCCAGATTGATTATCGTTTTTTTTCCCGGCTTAGTATGAGATATAAATATACCTACCAAATCTTAACAATGAATGAAAGTGAAAGAAATGAAGGTTCAACCCCTCGTCCTTTCCAACAAACCAATCATTCCCGGAAAGGATCTTATCTTTCTTTTGCTTTCTTTCGCATTACTTATCTTTTTTTCTATTTTTTTTTATAGATTAGCGATTGGAATAAACAATTTCGAAATCTAAATTATGAATCAAAAAATTTTATGGAATTATGAAAGAGGGAAAAATCCTTTTGATCGAATCATTCCATTATATTGTATATTGACAATTTCAAAAAACTGTTCATACTATATGAACGTAGTATAATGGCGGTCGGGCAAGTATGCCCCCATCGTCTAGTGGTTCAGGACATCTCTCTTTCAAGGAGGCAGCGGGGATTCGACTTCCCCTGGGGGTAGGGTACTACGAAAGGAAATTGATCATGGACTATCAATAAAGACTGAAATTTATTCTTCCTGTTCCTGGGTCGATGCCCGAGCGGTTAATGGGGACGGACTGTAAATTCGTTGGCAATATGTCTACGCTGGTTCAAATCCAGCTCGGCCCAAGAATTTGTCGATCCACCATGAAATGATATAACCCATTTGTTGTTCTCCGGAAATGCTCTGATACGGAAGAATCCAAATATGAAACATCCCTAGCGCTATTTCTTTTTTTCCGTATTACATATTTTTTCCACAAATTCGGATTTTGATAATAATCTAGATTCATATCAGGATCTGTAAGTATAAAGTCTAAAGAAAAGATTTAAATAAACAAAGAAGACTTTTATTTTCATTGATTCATTTTTCAATCGATTTGGCAATAACGAACAGATTACTCGTAATTCGTGTCGATCTCACTAAAGTGCATATCCATATATATATATCAATATATATATATATGTACATATATAAGTCCGCCTCTTTCAGTTACAGCACAACGTAAAATAGAAGAAAGGGTTTGAATAAAAACGTAAGAATATGTATGCTGTACGCTTTTTCCCTGGGATTGTAGTTCAATTGGTCAGAGCACCGCCCTGTCAAGGCGGAAGCTGCGGGTTCGAGTCCCGTCAGTCCCGATGGATACAAATCTAATAAAAAAGACATCAATTCCTTTTGTGTGTGAAAGGGAATAAAAATAACAAACAAAATCTCATTCCTAATAGGGATCCCCTCCATTTTTTCTTTCTTCGTCGGAATCTTTACCTCAAAAAACTAAAAAAGAAAAAAAAAAAGAAAAAGAATTTTGGATTGCATCAGAAATCCATTTTTTTTTCTAATTTGGTATGGATAAAAGATCTTCCTATGTTATACTATTTAATTCTCGACGATGAATCGATTTGATAGCTCAGATATTGTTATTCGTGATATTGATCCGATTTGATATCATCGAAATGTAATTTATACCATTGAATTTACCGACGAAAGATTTATCATCTCTATGGGATTTAATCCCGAATTATTTATTGGAAATTAAAGAGAAATAAAAAATAAAGATTATGGAAGTAAATATTCTCGCATTTATTGCTACTGCACTGTTCATTCTAGTTCCTACTGCCTTTTTACTTATCATTTACGTAAAAACGGTAAGTCAAAGTGACTAATTTGACTTAAACATGACTTCTTAATTCTTATCAATGCAATCAATGATTGAATAAAAAAAATGAAAAAGGATTTCAATTTGGGGTCTTAGTCTTAAATGAAATGATCGGACTACAATCAGCAGAATTCTATGAAATCCTGATTGATATAGTATAGTAGAAAGAAATCAAATCTATTTCTTTCTACTATACTATCTATCTATTATTGTAGTATATTAAAGTTTTACTCTATAAAAATAGAGGTTTAATATGGATCAATCTACAATATGTATCTTCATATTCATATATATATAATTATATAATTTTAATTACATATATGTAATGTACATAGCATAGCGTCCCAATTTTTTTTCTTTGTTTCATCTATTTGATTTGTATTGATTCCAATCAATCTGAAATAATCAAAAAGAAACTCTTATTCTTCCGATTCTAATTTTTAGATTTCTGATTATTTTTACAATTCCGGTATGATATTAAAAAAAAGCAGTAAGGTAAATACGTACGTAATATGCGCCTAAAACAACGGCAATATCTTATATTATGTGTAGTATCTAGTTAGACAATTCCTATGTCTTTTTTGTTTCCTATAGAAATTGTGTTTCAGCTTAATAACTAATAACAGAACTATTTTCTTTTCTCTTTGAAAAAAAAAAAAAAAGAAAAGGAGGGGGTAAAAAAAAGTAGGAGTGGGGGGTTACACGGTTCCTCATTTTCCATATATAACTTTGGTAAGAGTCAGTTGATCGAAATAGAAATCTTAGGAAGAATTCGGTTGGAATAGGAGTTCCTATTATTTTGTATTCCCTTGATTTTCAAAATATGAACATGGGCATAATTCAAATATTTGTTTGATTGAAAGAGTATTTTCTATTTCTATATTATCCATATAATACATTACACTACTAGAATACAATAGAACTGCGAAATGCAGATATATTTTATATTTGAATTCAATTAATTAGTATTAATTGAATACTTAAATTCAATAGTTAAAAAATTTCAAACCCCGGCTATAAAACAATTGATACTTTGATCCCTTAACTCTACTCTTATAGTCCACTTCTTCCCCATACTACGAGGGAAAGGGAAAATGAAAAAACTACCATTAAAGCAGCCCAAGCAAGACTTACTATATCCATGTAAATTTTGTCTCCCATCTCTATTAATATGAAGGAATTATTTCATTATTGTTCACGAATTTTTCTTGTATTATTTTCTTTTGTATTGTTCACTAATAATACTATTATAATAGTGGAATTGCTGGTACAAAGTCAAAAAAGGATTTTGGGCTAACACCATTGACGAAACAATTCAATCAATTCTATTAGAACATCTAATAAGTTCTTATATGGTTTCTAGTAAAATCGGAAAATATTAAGCATAAACAAAATATCCGGAAACATCCTTGGAAATAAAAATATTAAGGGAATGAATGTTACTAACGGGTAGGAATAATAAGACTTATGTTTTATCCCTCCCATTTCATTAAAAAATTTCATTAAGTAAAAAGTAATATATATAGAATCAAAACAGATTACTTTGCATACTCATACTCTTATTTCCATTTGATCTAATCCTTACCGTCTCCCGATTCGTTCTCTAAAATAATCAGAAGATAGCCTGCCCATTAAATTCTTTGACTAGAGGTTACCGAAACGAAAGATTTTCTTTTTTATTCTAATAGAAATAGAATATAAATAATATATATTATTTAAGAAATATATATATATTAATATTAAACTATTTAAATAAAAACTATTTAATATATATATATATAAGAAATCCAATTAGCTAGTCAATCTAACTAATATCTAACTAATATTGAATAAATGCGGGAGCGCTCATATACTTTACATCAGTCTGTATACAATAAAAGGTTTTTATTCCGCCCCTTCTCCAGCTAAAAATGGAATTAGATTCCCTGTCCGACCTATCCTTATCCAATCTAATTCAAGACCTAGTCAATAGACGGACACTACAGTAGTAGTGAAGTGAAAGGACTATCATTTCAATATTTATCGATTCCTTTTTTCACTACTAGAATTTTTCCGTAAATCCGAGACGAAAAGATTTATAGCATTTTATAGAACAAACAAACCCCCTGCCTGATGCTTAGAATTTAGAATCAAACAAGTCTGAAAAGTCCTTTTCCCCTGCTTGCTTCTGCTGGAAAAAAAATTTCTATCAAAAAAAAACGTAATACACTATTTCAAATCTCTTGTTGATCAGGCGACACCCGGATTTGAACTGGGGAAAAAGGATTTGCAGTCCCCCGCCTTACCACTCGGCCATGCCGCCAAAACTCAAAACGAATATATATATATGAGTATATGAAAATACCCCCCCCCCCAAAAAAAAGGGGGAGGTTCTAAACTTCTTTTTTTTCTTAAATTTCGTTTTCTTTAGTCCCATTCTTCAAAGAAAGGGCTCCCCCACCCTTTTTTTTATTGAAAATAAAAAAACCTTCTCTATTTCAATTATAACATCAACTGTCAATATATGTAAACCCTAGAATATAAATTTTCATTGTTACATAGATATTATCTAATCGGGTATTTTACCCATATATAATACCTATACTATAGGGAATTTTCAAGAAATTCTCGTGCTTCTCCTTTTTTTTTTACGACAATTTTTCATTAAATAGATTGAATAGAAAATAAAAATTTAACACGACATGTCATGTGCTGTCCCGAACGAATATAACTGCAATAAAGTAAGAGACATATATATATATATAGATAACTATAGCTGGAGTTAGATCTGCGCATATTTAAAAAATACAAGTCTTATTACACACTCTAATCGTATTCTCTAATTCTAAAAAAATAGGTAAAAATGTTTCTCTTCTCTGCGAATTCGAATTCTTTTTTGTTTGAACAATTTAAAAGGTTAAGTGCTAAAAAAAGAAATTCTATATTATTTCTGATTATTAGATTAGGTCTTTATCTCATCGAGCAGAGCCGAATTCATTTTTTTTCTGGTATCCAATCGAATTGGAATATGTAATATCATAATAATGGTAGAAATGGAATCCATTTTTTTTTTTTGATATTCCTTAAAAACCCTGAAATCTAGATGGAATTTTTCAATTCGTTTCCATTTTTATATTAGAATTTAGATTCTATCTGTTTGTTTTGTTGCAAATTCCAAGTTGAGTATAAAAAAATTCTATTTTATTTATTCTTCTTTTCATAATAGGTATTTCATACACGGGGTTAGGTAAAATTTCATGTGATTCAGTAAAAAGAACAGAAATTCCATTATCGCTAAATCTATTCATGTGATTTGATGAAGAATGACAGCAAATCGTGGGATATTTTTCTATAAAATTCATGGGGAATTTGAAAATGCTTGGGGGTGGAAATGAGGGAATGTCTACATTACCCGGGTTGAATCAGATACAATTTGAAGGGTTTTGTAGGTTCATTGGTCAGGGCTTAACAGAAGGACTTTTTAAGTTTCCAAAAATTGAGGATACAGATCAAGAAATTGAATTTCAATTATTTGTGGAAACATATCAATTGTTAGAACCCTTAATAAAAGAAAAAGATGCCGTATATAAATCGCTTACATATTCCTCTGAATTATATGTATCCGCGGGATTAATTTGGAAAAGCAGTAGGGACATACAAGAACAAACAATTTTTATTGGAAACATTCCTCTAATGAATTCCCTGGGAACTTCTATAGTAAATGGAATATACAGAATTGTAATCAATCAAATATTGCAAAGCCCCGGTATCTATTACCGGTCAGAATTGGACCATAATGGAATTTCGGCCTATACTGGCACCATAATATCAGATTGGGGGGGGAAATTAGAATTAGAGATTGATAGAAAAGCAAGGATATGGGCTCGTGTGAGTAGGAAACAGAAAATATCTATTCTAGTTCTATCATCAGCTATGGGTTCGAATTTTAGCGAAATTCTAGAGAATGTTTGCTATCCTGAAATTTTTGTGTCTTTCCTGAATGATAAGGAGAAAAAAAAAATCGGATCAAAAGAAAATGCCATTTTGGAGTTTTATCGACAATTTGCTTGTGTAGGTGGAGATCCAGTATTTTCTGAATCTTTATGTAAAGAATTACAAAAAAAATTTTTTCAACAAAGATGTGAATTAGGAAGGATTGGTCGACGAAATATGAACCGAACGCTGAATCTTGATATACCTAAGAACAATACATTTTTGTTACCGCGAGATATATTGACAGCTGCGGATCATTTGATTGGAATGAAATTTGGAATGGGTACACTTGACGATATAAATCATTTGAAAAATAAACGTATTCGTTCCGTAGCAGATCTATTACAAGATCAATTTGGATTGGCCCTAGTTCGTTTAGAAAATATGGTTAGAGGAACTATATGTGGAGCAATTAAACATAAATTGATACCGACTCCTCAGAATTTGGTGACTTCAACTCCATTAACAACTACTTATGAATCTTTTTTTGGATTACATCCATTATCTCAAGTTTTGGATCAAACCAATCCATTGACCCAAATAGTTCATGGGAGAA